GAGTAGGAGAAGGCCACTCCGCTGCTCTCGAATCCGCTGGTATAGAATCTGGTCTTTCAGCATCCGCGGCCTCTTTTTGCCCTTCTCCCGGAGGTCCCAGACCCAATCAACAACCACAGTTCCATCATCATCGACTGGCCTTCTTCCCGTGGCCACCTCTAGCACCACAACACCAAAGCTGTAAACATAAGTTTTCTCCGTGGGGACGGCAGAGTATACATATTCAGGAGCAAGATATCCCATCCTTCCAGCCGGCGGTATAGTTACCTCTCTTGTGTTGGAACTATGCTCGTAAACTTCTGCCAGACCAAAATCCCCAAGCCAAGCTTGGCCGTAAAGTCTGCATCCAGCATTATATTGCATCACGTCTCTATGAATTATTCTCTCGCACTCTTCATGCAGATAAGTAAGAGCAGAACTCCAAGAACTATGCTCCTACTTACTTCGCTTCCACGTGAGGCAACTCGGAGAACTGGAATTCTTTTGGAGGATTTTGTCGAGGCTTCCATTGGGCAGGTACTCATAGACCAAGACCAACTCGGATCCCTCACAGCATCACCCGTCGAAGCTGAACCAAATTCTTGTGCCGCAAGTGAAGTGACCAACCACTGTCGCAAACTCAGTGGTAAAAGGATTGCGCCGCGAATATTCAATCTCGCTGGACCTATTAACCCTCTTAACTGCTACTGCAAGCCCAGAGGGAAGAGATCCTCTAAAAAGTCTTGCTGATGCTCCTTCTCCTTGGGCAAGCAGAACCTAATATTAAATAAGGTCAGACTCTTAAATAAGAAAGCTCTTCTCGTCCGTCCTTGCCACGCCTGTTAGCGGACTGATCACAAGTCCTACAAGGGATCGGGGTCTTTCTTCTCACGTCTTGATAGTTATCTCTTTCTGATCAGAGATGGAGTCTAAACTCTTGTCCGCAAGAGGGCAATCAGTAGTAAGATAGGGATCGGATTGAATCCGTTCTCTTATTTGAGATAGAAGGACGGTCCTCTACTTTGACTTTCCCATGGAAGCGAGAAGGAAGGTTCTCATCCCTGGCCTTTCTTATCTTAATTACGTAGTTAAAGAACCCAAAGTAGTCGTCTAATTAGAGATAGAGAGATAGGTCTCTAATGCAGGGTTCGATTCCCTGTCTATCCAAAGAAAGTGGACTTCCTGCTTTCTGAATCCCGTCGGGTAAAGAGAAAGTAGGCTAAGTACACCAAGTTCAATGCCGAGGTCACATGCTTGAACTCGAGGGCTAGTAGGAGGGCAGAGAGTCGCCTTTCTCGTCTTTGATTCTATCTTCGCTAGTCCTAAAGTAGATCAAGAGCGGTCCCATGCCTTTCGTTTATCGGGAATTTCTCTTTAGTAAACGATCGAATAGGAGCAATTAGGCCTTCAGCTCGCTATGCGTGATCAGTATGTGCGACATCTGTCTTAATGAAATCTTCCTTTCCGTTTTAGCTCTTATCGAATCGATCTGTATCGCTTTAATCAACTCTATCTGTCTCTTGCTCAGTCCACGAATAGCGTCCGTTGCTTCTTCGCCGGCAAGCTCAGTTCTGTTCTAATCACTTTGATTCCCGTACACGAATACCTTCCTTCAATCAAAGATTCCCTTTCCTAAGCAGGATAGTACTTCTGTAAGCGAGAATAGGTTTTGCAAGAATAAGCTTTTGTGCATGTGCACGAATAAGCTCTTTGCGAAAGAATAGCTCCTGGTGGTTCAGTCAGGTAATCAGTAACCGGTGCTACCCTTGCTCTAGTTTGGGTAATTGTGAAATCATCCACTGCTCTTGTATCCGATGAAAGCTAACTGAATGCCTATCTGCTGCAATTGGTATTTCATTTGCTGTTCAAGAAAAAGCTGTGGCACTTGAGGATATAGTTAATCCGATCATAAGAAGATGCCATAGATGCAATAAGACTTTCAGGCCCCCATACGCCCCTTGAAAAGAAAGGCATGCCCGGTCCGATCAGCTAGGCTTCGCACCTTACTCTAAGAAGTAAGCAAGTAAACCCCTCAAAAGATGTGCACAAGAGCTAAGCCTACTTCCTACTTCCCTAGCGACTTTCCTTATTTATTCTTACTTGCTCGGACTGACTGGAATGAGCGTAGGCTCACTAGACTGCTAACAAGAGACATTGCTTTCATCTCTTATTCCTTCTCCTAAGACATCGGATTCAAAGAGACCTAGGTTGGTTGTTGCTAAAAGATAGAAAATCTTCCTCTTTGACTACCCCAGGCATGCTTGCCTGGACTAAGAGGAATGAATGGATAGAATGGACAGTGGTACCGTACTGCCTTTCTTTCCCGCACCGACCGGATTTCTTTCCTTGGACAGACTGATTGGCATTCTTATGAAAATAAATAAGAAAGGGGCTTGGACTGAGTGGACTTCCCGCTCGCATTCACACTCGCAAAGGCACTGATTTGATTGGATAGACTGCCTTGACTTTCTAAGAAGCATTGGCTTGCAACCGTTGACCGGCTGGGGACTGTCTGAGGGACCAAGGGAAATAAGACTGAATGATTAGAAATGAAGTGCGCCCGAGAGGAAGGAGTTGACTACTTCTTCTTTACTTGACTTTAGAGTAAGGGACTCTCTTTATTAGTCTTCGCAGATGAGCTTTTTCTAGCTTGATTGCGAAGCATGCTTTTGTCCTCGTGAGAGGAAGATTGAGCACCCTGATTCTATTGGTAATTCCTTCGTGCCCGAAAAGGAAGTCAGACTAACCGACAGAGTATATAGTTACTGATGATTCCTTAGAACTTTTGACAAAGGGAGCAATGGGGGAATTTCTTGAAGAAGTCCTGGTGAAAGCATACGTGCCATTTAGTTTGAGGTTATTAGCACTCAAGAGATCTCACGGTGATCGCCGACGAGAAAAGTGGCGTCCGCTTACCATAAGACATAGTTTCAGTGTACTAAAAATATATCTAAATAGAAGTCTCTCATTTAGTACTTCTTTGATATAATAAGGGGTTGACTACTGCTTATGACCTTAAAAGATCTTCCAATAGGAGACCGAAGGGATGAAATCACTCGAGGAAGGAAGAAGGTGATGTACGGATAAGCTCAAAATGGAGAAATTGGAACTGGAAGAAGCTATGCTACCTTTGGCTCTCCTTCTCCTTCCAAGTAAACCACTCCTTCTCTGACTCTAACCTTTTAAAGCACTCCTTTGGTCAACAAGGGAGAACCACTACGATGGAATCCTAATTCTCCCGAAGGTAGGAATTTAGCCAAGGCACTGGCGCCTGCTTTAAGCCATAGATTTCTCGTTTGAACTTGCATACTTTGCGCTCCTGTCCATCATCAACAAAGCCAACGGATTGGTCCATATAGATCTATTCATAAAGATCCCCATTAAAATAAGAAATTCAGTTTTAACATTTGGTTAAGCTCTAGATCTAGCTAGATGTGCGAGAATGGCTAGAATGAGCCTAATGGAGACGAATCTAAGAACTGGTCTAAGAACCTCATAATGGATTCCCTCCTTTTATGTAAAGCCCTTAGTCACATATACCTTTCAATAGATCTGTCCACTTTGCGTTTAATCTTAAGAACCCATTTGTTACCGATTGTCTGAGGCCCTGGTGGAAGGTCAACCAAGTCCCAGACTGGATTTGCTTTCATCGACTCCATCTCGTCCTGCATTGCTTGAAGGAATTCCCTAGCAAGTCTTGCGAGAGCCTCTTCTTGAGTCTTTCTCTTCATCTACCGGAGCTAGCATGAAGGCCTTTCCCTCAATCTCAAATCGACGACGAGGGTCACGCTCACTTTTACGTAGCTGAACTTCTTCTTGATCCTGCTCCATTGGAGTTGGTTCATTCAGTGTGTCGCCCCCACTTGCCCCAGGAGACTGAGGATTTCATACCTTCTCCTCAACTTGTTGATTAGGTGCTCCAAGATCTGGATCTTCCATTTCAATTTCATAAAACTGGAAGTCCTTACTAAGTAGAGCCAGCGTTCTCACCATGGAAGTGAAATTTCCAGTTCTTTGTGGACATATTCCAGCGGTGGTAGAGCGGGTCAGTGTGTAATCTAGGTTCAACTCCTAGCCTCTCCCATTCAAGCATTCGCCCCTATGTCCCTCTGTACCAAAAGAGATAGGCTTTCCGGCCGATCGATGGAATTGATTGAGTTCTAAAGATACGTCACATTTCCTAAGTAAGAAGGAATGAGGATCGAGCTATAGTGTGTTTTCGTCCTTAAGAGATTATCTGCTTCAACTCTCTCTTCTAGCTGCCAAAATTCTCAAGGGGTATAGTTCCTGGTTAACAATATGTAAATTAGACTAGACATCTAAGAATAAGGAAGGGGATCCTAAAGAGTACATCATGACATCCTTCGTGCTCTATTCCATTATGATGGATAAGTTTTCTGACGTAGAATCAGCTCTACAGTTGGTAACTGACGAGTGAGCACTCAAAGCTCCAAACTAGTGGCAATTGGGATTTTTGGAAGAAAGCTATTCCTTCTGATCTTCGCTTGACCTCCTTGCCCCAGAAATGGCTTTCTTTATTCTTTCTATCATATCTTGTATATATGAGGTTTAGAACTCAAACATAGCTAGATCACTCAGAGAGACATTTTTAAAGAAGGCTATTGATACCTACTTATTTCAACTCTCCTTACACGTGACTCCGGCTTCGGCCGGTTCGCTTTCTTAGTTCTTCCTAGCTCCTGAGGTGAAGAGTATCCACTTTTTGATAAGTAGTCATATGAGGGAACCTTACTATTCAGTTTCACTTCACTACCTTATCTCTATCTCTTTCTTTGTCGGTGGAAACAAGATAACATAAAAAGAGAAAGCCACGGGTGAACTCAAAGCAAAGCTGGAAATCGTACGTAAGGTGGCTGATCTCTTCGAGGTCACTGCTCACTGTCATAAGTGATCGCTCCACGAGTGACTTCTCTGAGTAAAGACGTAAGGGTTCAAGACTTTCTAATCCAGGGAACCGAAAAAGAACCGTGCGTCGTCGGAAAGTCTCGGACCTATGTCAGGATAGTTCAGTTCCGAGTAAGCATGTAAGCAAGCAGTAAGTACAAGCAACTCTTCCTTATATTCTAATACGATGCAAGTCCATCTTTCCTCTCTTCCGAATCAGTCCTTCTGAAAGGAAGTTCCCATGCCACCGCTTCAGGCTTACCGTACTTATTACCATCCAAAGAGTTCGACCCCTGTACTGCGCCTAGAAAGTTTTCCTGAGGTTTAGACATATTAGAGCTACCACTAGTGCCTCCCCTCTAGCTCTAGGGTGATTGAACTAGCGGATATGCCGATAAAAGCAAAGCTGATCTTGGGATCTTTATAACAAATAAGCATCTCTTCCTTTTAATTTAATAAGAAAGACTCGAAGATGCAAGTCTAGATTCACTCTCTTTTCTTAAAGCATTGCTTCCGTCGGTGAATGCTTTCTTGCCAACATGCCCTCCTTTTAGACATAGATCTATCATTACCGACTAAGGAAGGGCAAACGTGGAAGATTTCCAATCATTTTGACAATGTCGTACCTTCCTTCTCGTTTGATCCCTGGTACTTTCTATTTACTATTCCTCTTGAAAGCACTGTGGAATTAGACAAAGTCTTTCACCAAGCTGACTGAATGTCGTACCCTTTGCTACTTAGATTTTCCTGCGAGTTCGATTTCTTCTTACTTAGTAGAATGGCAACCCTTGGAGTTCGATCCAAACAAAAGCAGAATGCCGGAAAGCAAATCCAATTCAATCTTGACTTCCTTTTAACTTCTAGGCTTTTACCCGAGTTGCAGAGAAGAAAGAGATGAGATTGACCAAATCGGAATGCGCACCTTCTCTCATGCCCCTCCAATGCCTCAGTTTAGGCTATGACTGATTGATGAGCCTTCTATCTCCTTCGGTCAAGCAAGGCTGAATGAGGACACTTATATCTTATATATAGGATATAGGCTTTCTGCCTTCTCTTCTAGCTCATTCGATTCCCTATAGATTATAGGTCTAGGTCTATGCAAAGAGAACTGGGCTAACTTGACTTGCTCTGCTCCCATCCACTGATGTAAAGATTGGGCGTGGGAGAGGTGAATTTGACGAAAGAACCTTTCCATGCGATCCTCTTCTGAGGTAAAAAACTCACACTGCTACCGATCCGGAAAAAGCCAGGTCTGCTATCCAAGCTTCTTCTTCCGGTCCACTGGCACTCTTTCTTTGAAAAATAAAAAAACTAGCTCCGACTCCTCTTCTTCCTATTGAGTCGGGTGATTTCCGAAATCATTGAATCAGTCAGTTCCTTCGTTCCCCGCCGTTTTCTTTTCCTTTCTCTTTTTGGCATTAGCCCTCCTACCTAAATAGATAGACCATTTGTAGAACAAATCTCTCCATAGCTTTCTTCTTGCCCACCTTTTTTTTTTTTTTCTTTTGAGAAAGAAAAGATCTCAGCTTGTCTTGTACACCATAAACTGATTTTTCATAGTCTCAACCGGTCGAAAGTGGCGTTTTGCTGGGCATTTGAAACTTGATCGAGAAGAAGGCAGGCTAGCATTGAACCGGAGAATCACGATGGAATATCCCTTTTTTTTCGTGCGCTGGGGGAAATGTCCTCTCTTAAGTAGCCGTTCTGGTTGTTAAGTCGTGACATACTCATTTACAATCTTATTGCGGATAAGGAATCGTTGATACGTAGGAGTTTTGAACCAACACTCCTACCTGAGGGTAAGGTTCCAGTAGTTGTGCCCGAACCATCTTTTAAGGCATACCGGCCTACTGAACGAGGTAGGTGTCGACAACGACAATTAGGTTATCTTTCTTTCTATAGAAAGGGCAGGCGATGCCACAAAGAAACCTCGAATCAGGAGCCCCTCTGGATGAGATGCCCCTAAGGACCTTACTTAGAGCTCTCGCAAGGCGCAGAGTCAAACCAAACCAATTTGAAGAAGTGGTCTGGCACGACTTGAAGAATCACTTATAGAAAGGATTCCACTTCGTTCACAGATTCTCTCCTCAAATATGAATAAGGAAGGAAGCAACTCAAGACAAAGCTGGAGAATCAGGCTATACTATAAGGTAAGGTGCATCTTTTTCGGCTATGATCAGCAGAAGAAAGGGTGGGGGTGCATTGATCCGACTACCAAAAAAGTCTTTTTATTTCCAAATTTCGTTTTCGATGAGGCATCATCATAGATTTTAAAAAACGAAAATGTAGTACTGCCGGATTCCGGGATGCTAGAAAAAAGTATGCGGGCCCAAGCACCTGAGCAACAGGAGCCTTCTATTGTGAGTGACTCTGGACCTGAGTCACCAAAATCAGCTACACGAAGCCCTCAAAGCAAGTACAGCAAAGGTAGGGGAAGAAAGGTGTCAGAGAAAGCCCAAGGCCCACGACCCAGAGAGTGCCTTCGTCAACAAAGAGTGATAAAAGCAGCTCTATCAATCAGAGAGCAACAATCTATTCAAGAGGCCTGCGAAAGGCACTGTCCTTGATAGCCAGACTGGACTTATAAGAAGCAAGGATCTAGAAGCCCAATCCCAAGTATACAGAAGCCAGCTATGCAGACACTGTGAAAGTGTCACAGTCTTGTGCCTCTCAAGATCAGAAAGTTGAAGAGCCAAGCTCAGTTGAAGAAGCTAAAGGCATTCCAATTCCAGAGTGGGAGAATGCGATGAAAGAGGTCTGCAAACAATTAAAGAAGAATGAGACATGGGAACTTGTCCCATTACCAGAAGGAGGAGTGAAGCCAAATCTTCTTTCTAGTTCCGTGTAGTCAGGGTATATAAGGTGAAGTGCAAGAGTAAGGGCTCGATTGAAAGATGCGCGATTGGTTGCTCGTGGCTTCTCACAGCAGTATGGGAATGAAGAAATCTTTATTCCTGTGGCAAAGATGACAACAGTTAGGGTGCTCATCTCGCTGGCTGCAAGGTTTTATGTCATTTCTCCATGGTCTCTGGATACTCAAGCAGAACATGCATGATACGCCATTTTTTAAAAAATAGGAGACTACTAGGTCACCCTTACATCACAGCCAACGGGGATCTTTTTTTTTTTTTTATTTTAAAAGGCACGAGAGGAAGGAAGACCTTCACCTTTTTGTCGAAAGCCCAGTGAAAAGTACGGAGTTCCTCAATAATGCCATCCAGTTCCCTAGCTCTTGATATGGAAGGTATACTACTACCACTTCTAGCGCTTCTGGATCAACAACTGACTCAACCGTATCTACTAGTTCAGTACCAGTCCTTTCTTTATTGTAAAAAAAAAAGGCTATGCCGGTACTGATGCTACCACTGGTGCTTTGCCTCCTCCACTACTGGAGGTATCCAGGATAAGCTACTGAAGCCGCTACTCGTGCTACCATAATGAAGGTACGAGTGCTAAAGAATCTGCCGCTACCCCTGTAAGGGCTTTGCAGCCAGCTCCGAAAACCAAACCTTTACTTTGACTAATAATAGTTGGCGCTTCGTTCTCAAAGTAAAGATTTCAAGCCAAGCCTCCATTTTGAGCTGCCTTACCCTCTTCCTAGGGGGCTGTAACTTGCTGTACTGGGTGTCTTCGTTTGCTGCTTCGCTTGCTTGGCGCGCTACTATGCCGGAACTTTCTGGGTCTCGTCTTTAGCCTTACCAGAAAAGACACTTCCATTTTGTCGTTCAGCCCCCCTTTGTTCATTAGCTAAAATCCGGCGCCGCAGATTTAAGGAAAATTCCAATTCTCCTTTTTCAGTTTGTGCCTGGCTTTGCCCTGAGGACATTAAAGAATTCAAATAAAGCTAACTAACTTCGCTTGCCCAGTTTCGGCAATATATATTAAGGATTGGACTTCTGCCTCTTCCGCTTCTGTCTTTGAATCTGCTTATGTTACTTCCATGTTACCGTACTTCGGATTCAGGATTGGCAGAAAGAATAGTAGTGGCTGATGAAAAACGTGATCTTGCAGGGGGTGCGAACTCGTCGCTAACGTCGTTGGTTGTCTAAATCTTTCCCCAAAAAACTGCATGAAATGGATTTAGCCCTTATACGTCTTTTCATTCTTCAGAGCCTACTCTTGCTGGAGTTGTGGCTGGATCAGATTACATAAACTCTGCTAATCTCCGAGCGACCTTTCCTTCGGCTTATAACAAACGCTCTCGGAGGCGTTTACGGCCTGTTTCGGCGATGGACGAATGTGCCCTATTGGAGCCGTTTCCGGGCCTTACTTCTTAGTCAGATTAAAAGGTGGGGTTTTACCTTAGTCGCCTATCTATAGTAAGGAGCTATGAAGCCCTTCCCTTCTCGTAACTCTCCCCATTTATTGAGCTATCTTCAGTTTCCTTAAGGTAAGGTGCTCTTCCTTACTTGATAATGATTGGCTACCTAAGGTAAGGGGCCTCTACAGCTTGAGTCGGTCGGTCCGGCTACTCGGAAGGCGGGGCCATTAGTTGGAGGCCAGGGAGAAAGGCAACTCGTTTCGTCAACTGTGAAGGCGAGGCGGTCAGGCTGGAGGGAGGCAGGGCTGTCTTAGCATGAGCTCCCAGTTGGGTATATGATATTTGAGGTTGTCTACGAAGTAAGCAAGGCGGAAGGAAGCCAAAGGCGAAGACCAGAGATAAAAGACGCAGCCTCGGATATGCCATAAGGACAGAGACAGCTGAAACATCCTAATAGAATAGCAGAAAGATTACGGAACTACTCCTTCATCATAATCACTGACTTAGGAAAGGAGTCATCGACGACGCTAGGAGTAAGAAAGCCAACCAAGTCCCAAGGACCCCACCAAATCATACAATCCCCACATCAGACCAAACCGAACAAGATTTGAATCTTTACGGTCTTCCATGAAGAAGATACGATAGGTGCCTCAAAGAACTCCCTGATGTCAGGGGACAAAGCCCTCTGGACGAAGGAGAGTTTTGGTCTGCCACAACCTCTCGAACTTTAATTTGGTCGCGATAGTAGCCAGTGTCCGAAAACCAGCCCCCCCACACACGGGCTAGAGTAGAAAATCGGCAACAGCCGTAGCGTTGACCGATACTAATCAGACCGTAAGGGTGGAAGAAATTCATCAAGGCTCTCGCCGAGATTGGACTAAGGTCCTTCCTTAGAGCGTGGACTCGGAACTGTTTTGCAAACTCTGCGCAGCCAGTGTTAGAGATCAGAGACTTTTGGTAACTGATCATTACACCAAACTGCTCCAGAGCCCGCTCATAGACCTTGGCCACTGAGGAATCAGCGATGACCACATCATCCCCTAGCACAGCATAGGAGTCGAACTTCATCCCTGGATGCACCTGATCTGCACACCAACAAGTGGTGAGAGAGTGCGAAAAGGGGCCAGGATGAATAGTAGCCAAGAGGCTGCCCCGCGATGAAGGAAATGACAGCCCTCCGGGCGTATTTAAAAAATGTTGCACGCGAGGGCCGAGTTCACAACAGCGGAGGCAAACGACCGGTCAAACAGGTATTGCATAATCTAAAAGAACCATCAAATCGGCCACCGATCGGTAGCCGATTTTAGGTCAAATGAATAACAATCCTGTTTGCCAGCCAACCTATAAAGAGGAGCTTGGAAAGTACCATCCATCCATGGGCACCCCCCTCAAGACATCCATCAACCAGTCATGGACTGGCTTCAACAACCGTTGATTGATATAGTTCCCAATGGCGAAAATCCGCCTTTTACCCCCTCCCTCAAAAGTACAACCCAGCCTTCCTGTAATAGGAGGTATCCTCAGGTCTCGATAGCTAGGCAGCTGCGGACCGCATGTCTTCTCAAACTGATCTAAATCAGATCCTGAGATATTCTGACGGTCCAATGCGAACCTAGTTCTCTCAGGCCAGAGAATACCTGATGACCACTGCTCCCCCCGAGAGTGTATAAACTCAAGGAGGAAAGTATAAGCTGATAATTCAAAGAATACGGCAGGAAAGCAAGACTTGATACTACCCTTGAAAGGGAAACCAATTCCTTGCTCTCTGGCGTTCTGTCTCAGCAGGTCATTCATTTGTTTGAATGTTGGTAATGACTTCCAGGTCGGAACCCACTTCATCCCTTGGTTTAAGGGAATGGTGGAGACTCCGGGCAGGTATCGGTTGACGAGATCAGGTATTTTCTCCTTAATAATACCAATAAAACTGGATCCGGTTGGGTTATAGACTTTTCAGTCTTCTTACTTATCTTTGGACACAGCTTAATCAATTTACTAAGTGTGAAGAAAGACAAGTATAACTTAACCAACAGATCGGCTTTATCATCCCTCTTATAAACCATCCTCCAATGAAAGGACGAGATTATGCGAGGGCACCCGGACCTAGTGAGAGAGATCGGCACTGGCAAGAGCTCAGGAGATTTCTTCCAACGGCCATATTTGGAGCGATGAACTACATTGCTTCAAATACAAGGCGGTGAAGAGAAGTCCTGATCCCTTAACCAGATGTCGAACTTTCTTGCAGAAAAGGTAGCCTGCTATGCAAACTTCCTTAGTATAGCCGTCCAGGGCAGGGTGAGAGGCCCATCTTTTTCAAGATAGTCACCATCACCCGAAAGTCTTCCAATACTCTCTGCCACCGGATGGATGTCAAAGTAAGTAACTTATCAAATAAAGTTCTCATAACTAATTTCCTTTCAGGTCGCCTTTCACCCCTTTCGGAAGCGATCGATAGGGAATCACAACCACATTGCTGGGGCTGGACTCTCCACCGATTCCTCATCAGGAGATCCAGAAATTAACAGAGATCTCGATAAAATAAGTCACACTGTGACAGAACATCGGACTCGACCACAGCCACCCCACGAAGGAGTGTCTAGTAGGGCACTCAGCTGTTACTAAGTAGTGAGCATCTCAAACCAAGAGACTCACTTTAGGTAAACCTAACCATATTAAATTAAAGCATTTAAATGAAGCGCTTTAACCGGTGCCTAAGAGGTGATCGTACTTCATTTTAGACGATCCGGGCCATAGGGAGAGGAACAAACTCCCCCATCGCACCGAGGGAATTGACCCCCGGAGCGCCCCCTTAATTTGAATTTATTGATTGGGAAAGCTGGTTCCGTAGCATTAGAAAAAGTATCCTGAAATAAGGAGGAATGAGGATGTGGAAAAAAAGAGACGGTCTTAGACCTTATCTTAGCTGTTTAAATAAAGCAGCGGCTGTCCCCGGATTCACTGATGAAAGGCTTTAGATGGGATGGACAGAAGAGTTTGAACGGGCGAGTGACTTTAGGGTAGGGTTCCACTGGTTCAAAAGGCTAAAAGCCAGAGTAGTTGATCCAGTAGTTCTAAATATAGATAAAATAATCCCAAAGAAACAACCATCCACAAATGTCGATTCATTCAAGCAAGAGAGTGCAACAATCCTTTCCTTAAAAATTCGTAAACGAGTGGAAAATGCCTTGTACAGTTTCCCTTTTCCCTTTCAGCCAGTCCAAGAGTTCACTCGAAAGCGGGTAGCCATTAAGGAAAGTGGCTGTTGGTTTGAACCGGTTCCGCCCCATCCCTTATAGATAAGTACTGGTGAGAGGGAAAGAGCGCGGTGACTTCATTTGCTCTTGCCTTGTTAATGGACGAGGAAGTGACATGACATATAAAGAATAGGAATCGGTTGTTAAGGACCTTCTTGCCCTGACGGCTTATGGAAATTAATGCTTTCAAGCGCTAGGCCAGGCCGAGATCAAATGTCATCTTAGTCAGATCCCACGAGCAGATGTTCTCGAATAGGCAGGCTGTGAGGCAACTATGGAATCCGCCTTCCCTGATTCCGATCCTGTTGATGTTTTGTCGGCATTAAGGCTGCTAGTGAAAGGAATTCACGATCTTGGCTTAGATGGTTTTGCTCCTGGGAACATCATTTTTCGATAGTAAAGGTACCCGAAGTTTCATGAACAGACCATTCTCAACATTCGCCGGAAAGATCCGAATAGAAGGAAAAAGAAAAGTGGGACAAAATTCCCGGTATGAATAAATATAAGTAACTAGCCATCCTTCTTTATTAAGTTAAGGCCCAAATAAATGCTGCCATATCTGATTTCCGACATTCAAGCATCTAATAGAAATGTACGAGGAGGAATCGAATGCGCTCTTTTGAGACAGCTTTCAATAGAACATAGAGCTCTGCCCTTCTGGCTGTCCTAACGAGGAAAGTCACTTCGTACCTCCTGACCTTAAACGGAAGAGTTAATCGTAGAGCAGTAAGAATTCTTGCTTTCTTTCTGTCCGCTAGTCAGGAATGGAATCGGACGCTACGAATACGAATTATTGAATGGGGGGAATTTAATAATAATTATTAGATTAGACAAATAGGACACTAGAACGCAATTCTTCCTCCTTCCCCTTTTTCGACAGGGAATTCCAATTCGATAGATGATTGAAGGCAATTCATCCCAGGAGGAAGATTCCCATGGACTTGAAACTGTCAGATTCTTTTTCGGAAGAGCTGCTGTTCTCCTAGCTCCGGCGGAGCCCATTCCAATATGAACACTGGTCGGTGAATATTCTTACTGCCCGGTGCCCACCCTGACCTAAGCTTTAGGGAGACCTAAAGTCATTGGGATTAGAGGCTTCTTTTGCCAATCACTACTCTGGAACGCCGGAATTGAAAGCCGATGATCCACGGCATATGCATCTGATTCTGGTGAAGCTACAAGCCTCTTTATAGATAGGTCAGGCCTCCAACCAAGTCTAAGTGCTCCTATCTGTTCCTATTCTCTTTACCTGAGGAGCCGTGGAGTGAGGGCTTAGTCCAGATTCAGCAGTGGTTTTGCTTTGCCAACTTGATTCTATTCCAATCTTGTCCCTTCCTACCTATCTATGGCTATGGTATGGGTCTTCTTTTGCCTCTTCTATTATCTTGGGATGGTAAAAACCTGATTATGGGTCAAAAAGGGGTGGGGCGGCGACGACCCGAGGAAACTACAATATACCTCGATTGAAAAACGGAAACAGTTCCACGGCGGGAGAGGTTGCATTCGATATTGATTCAGATCCGTTTCTATACCGCAGGCTCCGAGGCACCAGACGCAGACGCGTCAAGGAAGGCGCTCCGGGAAAAGGAAAGATCGTCGACTTGATTTGCCGACAACTACTCTCTAGTTACGTCGGGTTCTCCTATGCTACCAATGGGCCCAAAAGGAGACGGGACCAAAAGGCACCATTTGCTTAAGCGAAAGCATCAACCTATTAGTATAACACTTCTGATTGAGTGGCAGAAATAAAAAAATCTTATATTCTAAAGCAGGCTTTCCTGGGAGCTTATTAAGGCAAGGAAGTAGCTATTAGGACTGAAAGCTTAGTAAGGGAAGGTGCGAAGCCTGATTGACCACTTTCGGTGGACTGATAACGGCTACCTACTTCTTGTGTTTTCAGACTAAGGCTTTCCTCACTCTATACTCGATCTTGCTTAGAAGTCTACTCTGGCACCTTGTGACGGGCTTGAATCAATCGTTACTCAATTATCACTCTCCGGCAAGAAAGACTTTTCTATCTATGTAATTAGATAAGGAAAGAAGGGGCTAGCCAGCCAGCCAAGTCTTTCCAGTTGGAAAGAACACACACAACAAAAGCTGTACTTCTAGAATGCTGATGTATGGAAGGCATCAATCATCCCAGAACTAACCGATCCAGCTGTAACGTAGTCAAAACAGTAGGTCATCCAGATTCGAAACTGACTTGGGAGAGTAGGACAGTCACAGGCGAGCTTAAGGCAGAAACCCAATGCTTCACACTGACCCAATCGGAAGCTAAATCAGTGACACACGAAAGCCAAGAGCATCGGTGACGGGGTCAACATCTTTCCGAGAGGACCGCTCTAGTTAAGACCCTACGCTTCGTAACATACAGCTAAATAAAGCCCCTCAAAAGCATCTCCATCCGAATCTAAAGAATCATCTGTTAAGACAGAGTTTGCTAGAACAGGGCTTTCTTTTTGATTAGGAAGAAAGGGTCCTTGATTTACCCTAATTCGTAAGGAATCTCGAACTGAGTCTGATCTTTCTGCCTTACAAACTGTTCGACCTTGCCGGAAGGAAGGATTTCGATCTTCGTTACCATTCCAAAGTTTCTTATTTAGCTTTCGATTAAGTGAGTGTTTGTTCGCTGAGACTCTGACTTAAACGCGAGTCTGTGACTGTCCTCCAGTCTTGTCTCTTGACCGGCTAACCGTGCCTTACCTTAAGGTAAGGGTGTGTGTGTTCGACCATGACGCTCAGCTTGTTATGGCGAGCGAATCGAGAGCTAAAGCTTCAAAGCGATCAGAAAAGCGCTAACGCGACTATACCCAAACGTCTAGTTGATGACTAGACTTACCTAGCGCTTACGTTCTCGTATTCGAGCAAATTCTTATATCTTATAGAGAGAGGAGGTTGCCCTTTCGGAGTGGTGGTAGCGGTTGCCGTCATCTTATAACATGAAGAAGCCCTGGAAGAGTCGGGTTCGAATCCCCAGCTGGGTACGTGCCTCTCACGATCATTTCGGGAGACCTCGTTACAACTAACTGCTTTTCTTTAAAAAATGATAGGGGCTCCCAATGCAAACTTTTATGTTCGGTAGGGAAAGGTTAGTCAAGGTTTCGCTCCTTCCCGAAGGAGATATTGGGCAAAAAGACAAAAGAGAGTGCTGACCTCCCACACTTAAGGCATTGTGTTACACCTTCTATGTTATGTCTGAATTTTGCGTTATTGTCAAGCATCTCATTCACTACTAAAAGAAAGGTATGGATATTCTGCTCGAAAGCGTGAGGGCGCGTGCCTTCGCGGGGACAATCGGCTGTTGTCTTTGGAACTCATCCGGCTAACTGTCTCATCTAATGATAAGAAACGTAGATAACGAACTTCTCTCCTAGAATCGTTTTTCATTACAGGCCAATGATACAATGAACACTACTGGAATGCTTAAAGGACAACTTTTGCATTGCAGCTTGATGAGTCAGACTAGGCCCGGGGAGAGGGAAAACTCTTATAATAAGATGGGCCTTTCGCCTGTGATTGGATGCCCTGATCCAATGCTTTCATTCAATCTATCTCATTTGCTGCATCCAAGCTTAGCAAGTCTTTTTCCTTTATTACATCCAGCTGCTTTTTTCTCGTGCCCTTTTCTTTTGAACGAAAAAAATGCAGAATGAGCGCACCGCTTCGACCATGGCTTTCTTTTCGAAAAAGTTCTGTTAGGTTCTTAGTAGCAGTCGTCGACCTTTTCTTCTTTTACTTCACATAGCTTTTCGTCTCCTTGATAGCTGGAAGTTCCCCAAAAGTATGAAAAGCTGGAGGACTTTGTACCATCCATTCCAGTGTGGTTGAATTCTGTTCAAGAGCCCAAGGACTTGGAGCACATTTATTTTGATTTCCACTGCTTAAAGTGATTGTTACGACCACGAAGAAACAACAAATCCCAACTACGGATATATAAGAGCCAAAACTGCTAAGGGCATTCCATCCAGCGTAAGCATCTGGATAATCTGGAATGCGACGTGGCATACCCGAAAGCCCTAAGAAATGCATAGGAAAGAAGGTAAGATTCACCCCGAAAAAAGTGATCCAAAAATGGATTTTCCCTAACGTTTCAGGGTATGTCCGACCTGTGATTTTACCCACCCAATAGTAAAATCCTGCAAATAAAGCAAAAACGGCTCCCATAGAAAGTACATAATGGAAATGTGCAACCACATAATAAGTATCATGTAGAGCAATGTCTAGCCCAGAATTTGCCAGGACTATTCCTGTGAGTCCTCCTATGGTGAACAAAAAGATGAACCCTACAGCAAATAGCATGGGTGTTTTGTATTGTATCGAACCCCCCCACATGGTAGCGATCCAACTAAAGATTTTGATTCCAGTGGGGACAGCTATGATCATGGTAGCTGCGGTGAAGTAGGCACGGGTATCAACGTCTAAGCCCACAGTAAACATATGATGAGCCCAAACAAGAAATCCAAGAACACCTATACTGATCATGGCATAAACCATGCCTAGATACCCGAAAACCGGTTTTCCAGAGAAAGTAGAAACAATATGACTTATGATACCGAATCCAGGCAGAATGAGAATATACACCTCTGGATGACCGAAGAACCAAAAGAGATGCTGGTATAAGATGGGGTCCCCCCCTCCAGCGGGATCAAAAAAGGTTGTATTAAAGTTTCGATCGGTTAATAACATGGTAATTGCCCCTGCCAGTACCGGAAGTGATAATAAAAGTAGGAATGCTGTCACTAGAACGGACCACACAAATAGGGGTAATCTATGCATAGTCATTCCAGGTCCACGCATGTTGAAGATAGTTGTTATAAAATTGATAGAACCTAAAATGGATGAAACACCAGATAGATGAAGACTAAAAATTGCTAAATCAACTGCTCCTCCAGAATGGCTGGTAATACCACTTAAGGGCGGATAGACCGTCCACCCAGTGCCGCTACCCACTTCTACTAAGGCTGAGCTTAATAAGAGTAAGAGACTTGGTGGCAACAACCAGAATGAAATATTATTTAATCGTGGAAATGCCATGTCAGGTGCACCTATCAGAATCGGAACAAACCAATTACCAAATCCACCTATCATCGCCGGCATAACCATAAAAAAGATCATTAAAAAAGCGTGAGCCGTTATTAAAACATTATAAAGTTGATGATTCCCACCAAGAATTTGATCGCCGGGTCGTGCTAATTCCATACGAATCAGTACTGAGAAGCATGTGCCCATCACTCCAGCAATGGCACCGAAGATGAAATAGAGAGTCCCTATATCCTTGTGGTTAGTGGAGAACAGCCATCGAACCAGATTTCTCATCCAATTGAAATTCTTTCTTGATGCTTCGCTCGACACCGGGGCCCGGCGCGACGACTTTACGATTTGTTGCAGGCGAAAGGAAAGTCCCGAACTCCTGCTGTAAGGCTCGGCTTCTTTTTCCGCCGAAAGTCTAGAAGGTGGTTTAAGGGGTTTCGGTATGTAGAAGGTTTTGGATCATATCATAGACGTCGACAGCGCTGCGATTTAGATTAGAAAAGCAGATGCCAAATAGCAATAGAATAGCTCCACCCGCCTCAGAGATAGGGATAGACCTTATGGTATGAAGTGAAGATAAGGCGAGCATCACTACAGCTAGAGCTATGAAGTCCGATAGAAGAAGAAGGGGAGATCTTTCGCACTTCTCTTATGATATTTTGGGGTTCTGGCAGCGGTGATCAACTATACGTATACGAGACCGCCAGATAAAGAGTTTTCTTCTTTCTTGCCAGCTTTAGACATAGGGTATGAGAATCAACATCTTTTTTCTATACTTTAATACAACCTTTTCCACTGAAGCTCAACGCGCGCGCTTTTGATCGCTCTGCTGAACAATCGAACCAGGACGGGGCACCAACCACGTGCCCCAGCTCTCGAGGCAAGGTAAACCTTAACCGTCGCGCAAACTCATCGGACTTCCAAGTCAGTTCAGGCTCACTTTTCACACCAGGAAAATTTCAACACGCGAAAGACAAGATTCGTCGAATCGAGGATATCAACACCCTTACGAGAGGCAAGACCAGGGGAAAGGATTTGAAAGAAAGGCCAGTAACAATGCGATATTCCATAGATAAGCAAGAAACTGAAGCTTCTCTTCTTTTCTTATTTATGATGTACCGGCGGAAAGGATTTCACAGAAAGGTTGATCGGTACTACTGGAATTCTCCCTTTAGGGAGTAAACAAGTATTTACTTGTAACTGGTTCCGTCTCCCATTTTATTTAAGATAGAATATAGGTATAGCCTCATCCATGTGAGTCTTCAATTAGCTCCACTTCAATAGAGTGAAAAGGAGATAGGGCAGATGAGGATATTGAGAAAGAAGGCTTACACCCCCGGAGAATGGAACCTTGGATCACGTCTTCGGATACTTACCTTTTGCTGGTAGATCTTGCTTGATGTTCCAAACCAACCCGTCTAGCTAAATCTGATATGAGCTAATGAGCTAAGCTGCTTATCCGAGTAGCTACCCGAAGGGACAGAAGGTTCTATAGAGTTCCAAAGGGAGGAGGATTCATTCGAAAGACATTAAGACCCCTGCTTATCCATCTTATGTTGTTGCAGCTACCCCCTAACCCTAGGGGAATTGGAGTAAGGTCAGACCACCTTCTTTAAGAACCAGTTGATGTTGGAATCGAGTGAAGGCAGGAATGAGGGGGAAGAGAAGCTAACATCCTAACAGAAAGTTCCGGGGAAAGTGACACTCCAACCTCCGATCTAATGATCTTTTAAGTAAGATCTAACTGAACTCAAAGTCTCCCCTCAATGATAGATTAGCCATCAAAATGCATTAGTTTTTGATATCTATTTGATCGTGCTCCTCTACCAATTAACCAACAGCCACAGACGGGGTTGAGGAACTGACTTGACTTTAAGTTTAAGGTGTCCGAGGAAAGGTTCGGGCTCATCATAGAATCTTTCTTACGCATTACGCAAATTATCATCGTCTCGAGTGAAAGAAAAGACCTGAAATGCCCCCATCTAGACGTATAATCGTATTCCAAGCCATCAAGTGTAAAGAAAGTTGTTTCATCACAGCAAAGTAAGGGTGCTCCTTCTCTCTACTGGTAAAGCTATGTAGGGTTAGCCAGTGAAAGCAGTGAGATAAGGCAAGTTTTCCCTAATAGGATTCCCTTATCTGTTGAACAGAGAGTGAGCCCGTGTCCTCCTCGCTAGTATGATAGCAGCCCTCACTTACTTAAAAGCTTTGGTTATTAGCATGAAAATAAAAAGAAAAAACCGGAGCATTATTTGCAGCTTCAGCCACACCAGCAGGTGCATTTTGAACAAGAGCCGCATTATCAGCAGCAGGCATCGTTTCAGTGGTAGGTTCTGATGGTAGCATTGGTTCTTGGAACATAGGCCATTCTCGGTGACGGGTTGACACCAGGTTCCTTATTTGCCACTTTGCATTCGTAACGGGCATGACCTTGTCGTCTGCAATGCGTGCAGAACTTAGGTATTCAAAAAGAAACGATTTCTTGCTGGTGATCCATACACAGTAGATCCAATCCAAACACGATTTTGGAGGTTTTCCTTGAGAAGACCGACTTCTACACAAACCCTAGCTACGTTGGGGCGTGAGACAAGCTTCGTAGGACCAGTCAGGCCAATTCCGAAAGTCGAGACGTCAGGCGAAACTCAAAAAAGAAGACAATAGGCAGATGGGGTCGCGATACCCGCGCATGCATTGGATCACCATTGCAGAGACGGAAATCATGGCTCCAGCAGAAAACCCTAAACTCCCTCAATAAAAAACTTCTCTTTTGGTGCATATTTTCTTTGTTCGAGAGCTTGATGAAGACGTGCCTTGGGTCTAAGTGATCGAAAGATCTCCCTTGGTACGCCAGTTCTTGCGTGATCTAACTAACCAATTTCTTTCTTTAAACAGACAGACAGATACGTAGTGGAATAAGGCGCTGCCACTATAGGTGCGAGTAAGCTGACTGGGCTACCCTCAGATTATATTAGAGGTCAATAAGTGAGACAGAGGTTCCTGCGGAAAGGCGAGAAAGCAAGTCCATCAACCATTCCATTCTGCATTACTTTACTTGGAAGACTTAAACCTTACCTAGGGCTTCAAGTAAGGACTTACGGATTGCAAAGACTGGAAGCAGTAAATCGTAAAGTTGGCTTTTACCGGGTGGAATAGTAAATAAAGGCTTACGAGGTTTGAAGTTTGAATTGAAGAAAGAAGAAAACAATTTCATAGTTCTTTGACCCGTTCAAAAGCACATCCAGTGAAAAAGCGTGAGCCGTTATTTGCTTATAAGAAGAAAACACTTTAAAACATCTCTGTAAGCCAAGTAGAACACGGCAATCAATAGTTTAAACATCTCCAAAGGGAGAAGGAAAGGATGCAGGAAGGTCAAAAGTAAACGTCTTCTATAGTAGGATCATATCAAACAAAGGATCAGTCAACCAACAAGCGTATTCATGGCAACATTGAAGCAAGCGAAGGCCGAAAGGCAGCACAAATCTGAGGCTGAAGCCAGAAGCCGAATAGGAAGGATTCTGAGGATGGCACCGTCACCAGCAACCCCTAAGCAGCAGGCGGAGGATGGGGAGGTATTCTCACTACTAGTCGGTCAGTCCGGCAAGCCGACCCCCAAGCCATACGGAGGAATGAGTAAGCGAAGGCGCTACTTCTTTTAATAATAGGACTGAGTTAACCTCCTGTGTATTCTCATTCCATCTACGGAGACTAAGCCCTTCCTTTCATACCTGGTCTAGTATCTCTTAGGTCGATATCCAGTAGCAGCAGAGGGAGAAGTTTACCCGGCTTATCCAGCTTGTCAATTATTGGTGTAGTGCTTGAGGGCTGGTGCTATACCTCCTCTCTTTTATTAACGGAAAAAGAAAGTCGATTGAATCTTGGTAATTGAGTGAAGAAGCTCTCAGCGAAGAACAACCCCTAAATCCCGGAAGTATTGAATCTGGATCCGATCTCTTTTGGTACACTCGAGTCATAAGGTGTGTACAGACAGGCTTCCTTGCGAAAGGCTAGGTTTGATCCAAAGCTCCTCATATGATGGGTATAGGCTAGTTGAAAGGAATGACCTCACGTCAAGCGAACGGCATCAAGGAATCTCCGTTTTCAACCTTTGTAGCATCGGTTACAGCTGGCAAAGCTAACCTCTATCCATAACAAGAAAGAAGAATCTCGATCTAATTGGAAATTTACCATCCCTTTATTTTAATCTCAATCAACAGGTAGCCGCAAGGGGTTATCTATCAACAGGGCATTTAGTTCCGTCATTAGATCCGTCTATTCGGGGAGCGAGGCGGGGCCTTCCCTCTCCAATCTCATTCTCGGGAGAAGGCATCGGGGGAGCAGGGCTAGGGGATAAAGATTTGCGAGCCTTCTTCTTATTAGCTCACAGCTTCTCCTTCTATGAGAACTGAAGTGGTGAGGGCAATCTTCCAGACCCCGGCTGGATTCTATCCTTTGCACACCCTGCCCGGGTTCGGCTTCTCAGCTTTCTCATTGGCTTATTCACTCCTCACGTCTCGATGTTCTCACAAAAAGAGAGGCCGCGCGAAGACCTTTGAGATTGAATCAAGAGGACCGTGCCAAGCATAATATTAGGATGATGCCGCGGAAAGAGGACCATTCAAGACGGATTGAAACAAAGAGTCGTGCTGTGAGCAGAGGAGCTTGACTAGAGCATCTCATTGACCTCGCCTCGAGAATACCTATTAAGAGTGAGAAAAGCCCAAAAGAATCGATCGCGTTTGAAGATGCCCGCAGGACGAAGTCAATAGACGGTAGATAGACTGTTTCAAGTCAATCGATTTCATTCCGTCTTGGATCAGTCAATCGAGGATCAGCTAAGAATTCGCATTTCTTTTTTTGCTTGATATTCAAGATTGAGAGAAGACTTATTATGGCCCCTTGCGGCACAGAGGTCGTTGCAAGAAGGGTCCCAAGAGGACCTTACTTGTTGGACAAAGGGGATGCCAGAGCGCATCGTACAAGGCAAGGCGCGTGGTGGATGGAAGAGTTTGGGAAAAAGGCTTTTTCTGTTAGAAAGTCAAAAGAGAGAGGGGGTTAAAGGTTACAACTGGGCCATAAGTGGAGGGAGTAGCCAAAAGCTATCTGAATGCGACCCATTTTGACTAGCGAAGTGGTTCGGCAGGAGATAGATGGAGCGCGTGATCTCTATCCCTCTATCCGGCTCATCGAAGGACTGACTCCCCGAAACGGGACACATGGGTTGGTGAAGGTGCGCTGGTTAGCTGGGCAGGATTGGGCACGGGGAGAGAAAAGTGGAGCGGGGAGGAACCCAAGAGCAAGGAAGGAATACGCAGGAACGAAGCCTAATCCCTCTGGTCCTTCGCCCTTTCTTGCCTTCAACTGACCCCGGCCGGAACAGGAAGATTCAGAACTTCTTTTAGAAGAAAGAAGATCCGGTGATCTCTACTAAATGGGGCTAGGAACTCCTATCCCGAGGTAAGAAAGAATAGACGACCTACTAAAGACAGATCGTCAGTGCGGCTATGAACGGAGCTTAGCCATACCATACCATAGGGGTCGCTCTGAGACCTCTTGTCGAGTGTAAACGCTCCTTGCGCCTATTGAGACAGTTGCTTTTAGCTTCTATTCTGATTTTCCCCATCCCGCAAACGGCCGATGGGAACTTAGATGAGTCTCGGAACTCATTTCCCTCAGTCTTTGACGTTGCTGTCCCCCATCTCTGATTCCGTACTCAATTCCGTGGCACCTGCCTGAACAGACAGATCGTCAAATGGTGACGTATATAAAGAAGTGGCCGGTTCCTCACAAACTGAATTGCTTTCTCTCGTGTGCCTATAAGAGACTACTTTCGTTCTACTTTACTAGAGCAGTTTTAGATCTGCCGGTCGCTCTCTTGCGAGTGCTCGTCTAGCTCCCGTAAAAAGAGCTATATCCCTCTCCTTGATCTCTTCTTTTTGTTCTTAGCTTAGCTGGATTTGGCCTTTTAGCCATCCCTTAGATCAAATAGAGCTTCCTATCCTACTTTTGCTACTTCTTTCCTCGGCTAATGGAATAGAATCCTTATTTTGATTAGTCCCTGCCTGGTTCATTGGTAGTCATCTTTCATCTGGAAGAATTGGTCCTCTCCTTGCTATTGTTCTTTCAAATATATATCCCATTCCTGCCTGTCTTACGGCACATGCGGTACCCGCTTTTGTTCTTGATGTGGCTCTTTCGGAAGTTGCGGAAGATAGTATAGATGCTCCTCTTCTTTCTGCGGCAGTTGTGGATGCGCTTTACTTACTATCCTGGTGCAGCTGTCTTGTTCAAGCTATGGATCAACTATAGAGAAGGAGTGTGAAAGCTAGTTCTTGAAAGCAGTGCGAGTTAGGCGCAAATCGAATCCCTGAGATTGGAATGAGATATCGAGAAATTCATTCAACTTCAAATCAATATTTTCTTTGTGTTCAGTACTGGTGGGGACATAGGGTATTGAAGTATGAAAGTCTGGGTCTCCCGCCCGTGTTAGCTTTAGCTCTTCTTCTTCTGTGAAGGGTCATCCGTAGCTTCTTTGCTTTGAGCGAATCCCCTGTAACGAATTCTTTGGCCGCTGCCCTTATCTTATAGGCGACAATGGACTCGTTCTCGCGTCAAAGGTCTCTTTCGATCGAGACAACTTCTCATCTTCAAAATCAAGGACCGGAAGTCTCAAGTCAACATTCAAATGTTCGTATCCGATTTGTCCATCCCCGATCTCAGAAGGAAAAAGTCTTATTCCCCCAAACCCGCCTCCTCCCGAACTGCTAGTAACTGCTTCCCCCGCTCCTCGAAAACAAGATTGACTGACGAAGCAAGGAGCCTACTCACCGAAAGAAAAGAAACTTCATAACGCGTAAATAGTAAAGCTAAAGCCTTAGCCCAAGAATCACCAAAATCAATCACAGGGCGAGAGGTAAGGCAATTGACTAGACCCGAGCTACCATGGGAAAGGTGCAGTTTCTCTTACAAATGAGTTCCCCGTGGGCCAGGGTGTGAAAGCTTCATTCTGTCTGGGATAGGGGGAGTCGAAGTGCATTCCCCGCTACGAAAGCACCAATCAGGTCAGCCAAAGACTACAAGAGGTGCTCCGCAGCATCGTGTAGAGATCGGGTGACTATAGAACCTCCTTATGGAGAGAACAAGATTCCAGCGAAGCGGGCGAAAAGGGAAGAAAGAATGAGAAACTTTGAAGGGGGAGAGCGCAAAGAATAGAAGACTAGCCAGCTTCGGGAAAAGAAAGAACTGCTTATGATATTGCTATATAGAGTCCCAGCCGCTCCTCCTTACACATAGGAATCAGGTTCTGGGATAATTGATCACCCTTACCCTTAGGGGTAGGAGCTCGGTAAGATGCTATCTTTCATTTCAACCAGTTCACCCCAGGCAAGACCAATGCATTCCATTCTTTTCGATCTTATACTGAGATAAGTGCTCACTAATGCCAATCTCGACGAAAGAGCTTTGCTTTGCACTGAGCCGTGTAAAAAGATGATTCTAAAGTAAAGAGAGTGGCTATCCTCCTCGAAGAGTGAAGAGTTCCCGAAGTGGTCTCTTTCTCCCAAGGCCAACAAGTAGAGGATTTACAGCTGGATGAGAACTCAAAGCAAAGATGAAAGAATCAAAAGATGATCTGGTCTATGCCTTTTACCGGAGATTGGATTTCAAGGAGTGTAACCAAAGAAAAATGTTCTCGTTCCGCATGAAACCTATTGTATTTCTCCTTCGAAAGCGTAAGCTCGATGAGAGAGATAGACCGGACATGCCGGATTAGGATATTTACGTCGTTGGTTGAACGGAGGGGGATGCACACGTACTTCAGTTAGCAGCACCACCGACTCTTCCTGTTCTATCTGTTTCTTATATCTGTACTCATTTGTGCCCGTGAAAGAAAAAAGACTTCTAATACCGACCTCCCCCTTACTCAACAGCCCCTCGTTAAGTACACTTCCTTAATTAAGTAAAGTACACTCCTTTGGTCTCGGTTTTCAACTACTTTCTTTTAGTCGGAAGATGCTTTTCGTTGATCTCTTACTGGGGTGGTGTCACAAGCCGGTTCGAATCCTGTCCCCGCCTAAGAACGTCGAGATGAGTGGATTCTTCTTTAGTTTGATTGCAGGACGTTTTCCAAGTTCGTGATCACCGGAAATGGAATAAGAAAGGAGCTCTCTCTACCATTCCTGGTGAGCAGGAAGAAAACCGTGAGCGGGATAGATTAGAGGTAGAGGTGTGCTCTTTATCACTATCACTAAAGGGCAACAAGCTTCAAAAGAAGGAAAGAAGGATCACGGGGGTCAGACACGGCTACGACTTGAATTCCATTGCTCCGTTGATAGATCCAAATTCGCATCCGCCCATCTAAGATCTTTCTTCGTGCCGGGTCGTGAGCTATGTGGAGCGATAAAAAAAATGGGATCTCTCGGGGCCTGCATTGCCTTCGCCTAGGACATTAGAAAGGGCGAGAAAGGGCTTGCTGCTGGTTCGGAACTCCCCTATTTGAATCACGCGCCTATTTTCTATAATATAAAAGGAATTGCTTCTATTAACTTTAAAGAGTGTCTCTCCTGTCCGGCTCGATATGAACAAGGTAGGCTGGTAGGTGGATAGGCTTCTATCCGACTAGTAGGACATGCAGTTCTCCCCTTAGCCTCCGGGCAGGCACGAAAGAAATTAATTATAAAGAAAGAGGACGACTTAAGACAGCAAGAACGGCCAAAAGCAGTAAGTCACTTGCAAGCCCAGGAACAATTATGAGAAATCTATGAATGTGTCCCGACCAGAAGAAGCGCTAGCAGATGAGATTGGACCTATAGACTAGGAAAGACAGTCTTGGTGGGTCCCCACAACAGAGTGAGAACTAGAAAAGGGTAATTTGCTTTCACTATTTGAAAGAAGAGATGAATAGGCGGAGCTGAACAAGGACCTTCCTTCCACTCAAAGCTTTTCACTCCACTTGCGCCATCGCCTGCTTCTGATCCCGGGAGGATAGAAGCGGAGATCAGCCTACCTATCTAATGATATCGGCCTAACTCAGATAGTGGAACTCCCCTTCAAAATGGTTCCTCCCCTGCGACAGCCTTCCTCCCGTACAGAAGACAACCGTCTAGGTTGTGAGCCGATAAGATGGGTAGATTAAGTCCGTAGAGAGGCTAGGGGTCTTCAAGGTGAGCTGAAAGCGATGGGTAGAAGGATTACAGCAGAGCTGACAAGCGGAGGTCCGTTCGCAGCTTCGGAGAGGAATTCTGTTAACTGCTTTGAAAGCCAATTAAAGGTTTAGGAGAGCTACTGTCTCGGGACAGATGCGTCGCGCTGGAGGGCTACGATCGTGGTAAGGCGCCTATGGCTAATGACCCTCCTTGTCCCGAACTCGGAAATTAAATAAAGCAAGATGATTCGCGAGTTCACAACCTAGACTCTTCCCACTTCTCAAAGGCGATCAATTCGACTATTAATAATTAATAAAAGTGCTACACTCCTTTTCGAGTTCTGCGAAAAATTACATACTAAAGCCTAAAACCTAATGGCACAATAAAAAAAAGATTTGCCTCAACAAGTCGTGTAGGAATCCGGGAAAATCCTTCCAAAAATGCGGTTTGTCTCTCCCAAAAAATATCAGCATAATAAAAAGAAATCAGTTATGGGGTAGGCACTCGGAGCAGCAAGATAGGTTGCTTTTGGTCCGCTCCTGGGTCTTAAAGAAGGGTGCCCCGACAATCGTGATCTTGAGTAACAAAACTGGGATGATGATGGATAGGTGGTGCATATGGAATCTCTTTTGTGACTATGGTAGCGCCTATTTCCTTTGAGGATCGAGACGGTCGGTAACTTACCCCTCTACCTCAGATTTCTTTCTCCCCGCTGCTTCTCCCTGCTCCCTTCCTGCGCTTAGGCCCATTCCTAATCTTATTGCCCGTCACTGGCTGCACCTAAAGCAGAAAGAGCAACTCTTTCCCGTACTGAAGGAAGTAGGTTTTCTCTGCTCTTAAGTTCGAAGATCCGGCTTTTGCTCCTTATACTCAAAAGGGTATCATTTAGGGGGGTATACTTTTTTATACCACTCCTTTTGATACCCTTTTTTC